TAGAGGGATTCCAGCTACCAACACAACGTAGTCAACTCCATTCGTTAGAACAGCTTCCATTGAGTCTCTGCACCTATCCTTTTTTATTCTAGTTTTATAAACTCTTGTTTTCAAAATAAAGATTTGGCTCAGGATTGCCCATTTTTAATTCCAGGGTTTCTCTGAATTTGGAAGTTACCACCTAGTAGGTTTCCATACCAAGGCTCAAGCCAATCAAGTCCGTAGCGTCTACCAATTTCGCCATATCCCCCTTTGATTTGAGACCAAGACCCAGTTGGAATTCCACCCATCTCTTTCATTTATTTTGGAATCGTTGAATTCATTAGATAATGATTCCCATATCGAAAAAGTTTATGCTGCTATTTTATTTTTTTGGCGATGGCGATCCTCTATCAGTTTATCTCTATTGGATAAAACTTGTTTCAATCAGAAATGATTCTATCATTGATGTATCCGCAATTCAATATGGATAGATATATCCCACATATATATGTTTCTCCCTCCCTTTCTTTTTTACAGTGCGATTTGGAATACTGGAACGGTCGATATTCATTCTTTTTTTTTTTCGTCCTATCTCTTCCTTTTCCGAATGAAACCAGAAAAATGTCTTATTCTAATTTGGATTGTGTATCTTTATCCTTATCTTATCCTTTTCTTAGGACCGATCCGCTCGCTATAATTATTGCTATAACTGCTTTACTTTACTTTAATTTAAACTTGAATTTAAATTTACTTTAATTTACTTTAATTTAAATTTAAGAAATAAATACTTTTTATATTAAGTTATATTGGTTATAACCAATATAACTAATGATATATATATAATGATATAGATATAACTTATAACTTTATAACTATAGAACAGAACTATGAATTATATAGTTCATATTAAATTAATAGCTAATAGCTAAGCTAAGATCCAGCAGTTTCCTGAATTCCTATACACTATTTCTATTTGTTATACTATTTCTATTTCTGTTATGTGAGCCCGCTTAGCTCAGAGGTTAGAGCATCGCATTTGTAATGCGATGGTCATCGGTTCGATTCCGATAGCCGGCTTTTTTTTCTCTATCGATTTTTCCATGATTGATAATCTCTTCTTTTCTCAAAAAAAAAATGTTGGATCACCGATCTATTATGTCGTGGTAACTTGTAACTATGAATAAAAAATGGATTGGAGCAATTAGATCTCTACAGAACAAATCATAAAACGGAGCCTCAACTTCCTATATATACATATACAAAAAATCCGGATATTAATAGAATTCATTTCATTCTACTTTGTAATACTTCAGTAAATTTAGCTTTGCTTTGTTTATTCTTTAGTTCAGTCTTAATTTAAGATTTCTTCTGTAAAATGAAATTTCAATAAAATAAAAAAAGGAGTCTTTATGTCTCGTTACCGAGGACCTCGTTTCAAAAAAATACGCCGTCTGGGGACTTTACCAGGACTAACTAGTAAAAGACCTAAATCCGGAAGTGATCTTAAAACCCAATTGCGTTCTGGGAAAAGATCGCAATATCGTATTCGTCTAGAAGAAAAACAGAAATTGCGTTTTCATTATGGTCTGACGGAGCGACAATTAGTTAGATATGTACATATCGCTGGAAAAGCCAAAGGTTCAACAGGTCAGGTTTTACTACAACTACTTGAGATGCGTTTGGATAACATCCTTTTTCGATTGGGTATGGCTTCGACCATTCCTGGAGCTAGGCAATTAGTTAACCATAGACATATTTTAGTTAATGGGCGTATAGTGGATATACCAAGTTATCGTTGCAAACCCCGAGATATTATTACTACGAAGGATAAACAAAGATCGAAAGCTCTGATTCAAAATTATATTGCTTCATCCCCCCCCGAGGAATTGCCAAAACATTTGACTATTGACTCATTCCAATATAAAGGATTAGTAAATCAAATAATAGATAGTAAATGGATCGGTTTGAAAATAAATGAGTTGTTAGTCGTAGAATATTATTCCCGCCAGACTTGAACCTAACGAAAATAACAAAGAAAGATTCAGAGAATTTAGCCCTCTTTTCGGCGAAGTAAATAGATCTAAGGGCCTTGATCCGCATTTTTCTCATTCACGTATTACAAATAGATCAGTAGTAGGATTTTTTTTTTCTTTTTTGCTCTTTCTGATATTTGTATTTTACGTACCGCAGTAATGTAATTAGGAATAGAGAATTTCTGGAATAGAGAATTTCTATCAAATAAAAGTCTTATTGCTGGAATAATGGTATCCATTGTTATTTGATTTGATACATTGTGGTCGGTAACGTTGGTGAATTAACAGAAACGGAAAGAGAGGGATTCGAACCCTCGGTAAACAAAAGCCTACATAGCAGTTCCAATGCTACGCCTTGAACCACTCGGCCATCTCTCCTACATAATCTTATTATTGACCAGAAACCGAGTGAATAGCGAGTCATTCATATTATTGCAGTACAGGTATGACCGATCAATGGTTCCATAGGAATAATTCCTTTCACA